AAGCCTTAACCCAGGCCCTGGAATTTCTTGGTCTTGTATAGGCAAAAAGAAGACTTTGTAAATGTAAATGAAGTTTAACTCAAAATAATTATATGGACCGCGAATGATTCAAAGGGGGATTCCTTTCTCATGGATGTTGATTTGCACATATATCACAAGGCGTGTGAGAAGAGAGAAAGGGTTCTCTCACGATCCATTTTTGATACATGAATGGTAGAGAAACATAACTAATGTGGAACCGCGGAAAAAGGGATAAGATAAATAAAAAGTTCGATAATATATCGAATATAAATATAGTATAGTTAGGGGGGGGTAAAGCGAACTTTTTATTGGGGATAGAGGGACTTGAACCCTCACGATTTCAAAAGTCGACGGATTTTCCTCTTACTATAAATTTCATTTTTGCCGGTATTGATGTTGACATGTATAATGGGACTCTATCTTTATTCTCGTCCAATTCGTTAGTTCTTTAAACGAAAGATCTATCAGATTATGGAGTGACTGATTTGATCCGTGAGTATTCGATTCTTACTTAAACTTGGAGTCGATTCACAAGAATTCTTCCATTTTGCATATAACATATATCGAAAATAAAAAAGAAAGATTCGGATTAATCTTTGGTATTTTATTACGTATATGTACGTATATGGGTTCATCCTTTCTGGAATTTTAAAAATAGAAGGATTCATTCCTCGATCAAAGCAGTCAACTCTATTCGTTAGAACAGCTTCCATTGAGTCTCTGCACCTATCCTTTTCTTTTTGTATTCTTGCTTTCTGAACCCCCCTTTTTTTGTTTTCTGAAACCAGGATTTGGCTCAGGATTGCCCGTTTTTAATTCCAGGGTTTCTCTGAATTTGAAAGTTCTCACTTAGTATGTTTCCATAATTAAGGCCCAACCCAATCAAGTCCGTAGCGTCTACCAATTTCGCCATATCCCCTCTCTCTGTTTTTTGTTTTGAGACTAGGATCTCGTTGGGATCCCTTCTTTCGTTCATTTATTTTGAGCCGTTTACGTTTAATAGATATGAGATATGATACGCATTTCTATATAAAAGTGTCTAGGTCCCCTCCTATTTGTTTTTGTTTGATTTCCTGCCTATTTTCTTTCATATAGCAGAGGACCTGTATTTGTATTTCGTCCAATCAAAATGATTCTATCATTGATGTATCCGCAATTCAATATGGATGGATATATACCACATATATATACCTCTCTTACTCGAATTTTTACGTTGGGATTTGGAATACTCGAAGGATCCATTCTTTTTTTTCGCCCCTACCTGAAACCAGAGGAATTCTATATAATCTGAATTGGATCCTTATCTTTTCCTTAGGGCTACCCCGGTATAATCGAGTTAATCCACTCGAATATTCTAATTCTATTTATATTATATATAACTAAATGATATACCAATACCCTATTTCTATATTCTAGATATTTCATTTATAATTATTATCTTTATCTAGAATATATATTCGAATCTAATCTAATAATATAATATGTTACTATACACAATAGTATTAGTATTCATATTATGAATATGCAATAGTTAAGACTAAGCTAAAATTCTAGTAGTTTACTAAAGTCCTATGCACGGCATAATTTCTTTTATGTGAGCCCGCTTAGCTCAGGGGTTAGAGCATCGCATTTGTAATGCGATGGTCATCGGTTCGATTCCGATAGCCGGCTTTTCTCTCTTTGTTCTTTTTTTTTTTTTTTACATTTACATAATATATTAATATAAATTAGAGTCTCCTTGAAATCAAGGAATATTGAAAAGACTTCTTCCCCCTTCTCCAAGGATCGCTGATCCATTATGGCTTAAGAGCTTCCAACTATGAATCCAAAATGGATTGGAGCAATTAGATCTCTAACGAACAAAGAAAAAAAGTATACCTAATAGTATATACAAATAAAAAAGAGTCTGGATATGGATACAATTAATCTCATTCTTCTTTGTAATACAGTACTAGTACTACAATGGATTTAAATGGATTTAGCTTCGTTTATCGTTTAGTTCAGTCTTAATTTAGGTTTATTCTGTAAAAAAAAAATCCAATTTAAATAAAATAAGGAGTCTTTATGTCTCGTTACCGAGGGCCTCGTTTCAAAAAAATACGCCGTCTGGGTGTTTTACCGGGACTAACTAGTAAAAAGCCGACGGAACCCAAAAACCCATCGCGGCGCCCGAAAAAATCTCAATATCGTATTCGTCTAGAAGAAAAACAAAAACTGCGTTTTCATTATGGTCTGACAGAGAGACAATTACTTAAATACGTTCATCTCGCTGGAAAAGCCAAAGGATCAACGGGTCAGGTTTTACTACAATTACTTGAAATGCGTTTGGATAACATACTTTTTCGATTAGGTATGGCTTCGACCATTCCTGGAGCCCGACAATTAGTTAATCATAGGCATATTTTAGTTAATGGCCGTATAGTAGATATACCAAGTTATCGATGCAAACCGGGAGATATTATTACTACAAGGGATGAACAAAAATCTAGAGCTCTGATTCAAAATTATCTTGATTCATCCTCCCGCAACAAGAAATTGCCACAACATTTGACCCTTCACTCATCCCAATATAAAGGATCCGTCAATCAAATAATAGATCGTAAGCGGGTCGGTTTGAAAATAAAGGAGTTGCGAGTCGTAGAATATTATTCCCGCCAAACTTGAACCTAACTAAAATAAGAAAAAAACAGGGGTTCGGAGAATTTAGCCTCCTTTTTGGCGAAGTAAATCGACCTAAGGTAAAGAAAGGGGCTTGCTCTGGATTTTCTTTTTCTACCCTTCATGTATCAAAAATGGATCGAGGGAATATTTTCATGCTTTGGCTACTCTTTCCAATATTTTATGTACCGCAGCAATTATAGAATATCGAAGTTATAACTATTGGAATAAGGGTATCTATTGTTCTTATTTGATTTGATACGTTGCAGTCAGTAATGTTCGTGAATTAGGTGAAGGTACGGAAAGAGAGGGATTCGAACCCTCGGTAAACAAAAGCCTACATAGCAGTTCCAATGCTACGCCTTGAACCACTCGGCCATCTCTCCTACAGAATCTTATGATTATGACCCCGAAACCGAGTGAATAGCGAGCCATTCAGAGTATTGCAGTATAGGTATGACCGATTCATTATAAAAATGATAATATAGAATCAAAAAAATAGAAAACGTTTCATCAAAGAAAGATTTTCCTCTGGGAGATAAAAAAACGATATTTCATTTCTTCTTGTGAAAAGCCATTAAAAACAAACATGAATAGATCTATTTGTAAGTCGTTTTTTTTTTTTCTTATATTTATACCGGATTAAACCAATGAATTGGAATGAATCGGAATCCTCGGATGAATTCATATTTTATACTATGAAATTCGATCGTGATTATATTTATATACAATGGTTTCTCAACAACTCCTTACCTCATGGATCTATTACAAATTCCGGAATCATACCAGGGGTTTTTGAATTTCGATTGTATAGTGTATACGCGCTATGATCACAAAGTGGATGGTTATTCTTTTTTTATGTTATTTCGTACTGTACAATTCCTTTTTTGTGGGATTCTTTTCCCGCGAGAGGTAATGCGAAGAATTATCGAATGGATTGTTAACTATGCCTAGATCGCGGATAAATGGAAATTTTATTGATAAGACCTTTTCAATTGTAGCCAATATTTTATTACGAATAATTCCGACAACTTCAGGAGAAAAAGAGGCATTTACCTATTACAGAGATGGTGCGATTTGATTTTTTTCTTTCTTGATCGTTCTCAGTCTTACGAGAAAGGCACAGGATTCGGGATAGAAAGAAAAAATATTATTGAAATAACCTACGCTTGTTGAAGGTGAAGTTTAAAAATAGAACAATTCCTTCTGTCGTGTATCCTCGGTTGATGCAGCCTCAGACGCTTCCATTTTTGATTCTAGTTTTAAGCGAAAGGTTACGCCTATGGGTTCTGTATTACAGTCCCATTCCACTAGTACCAATAGGCAGCATAGGGGAAGAGGCACTACACTTAGGAATCAACAACATGAAAACTTTGTTAGAAATTACCCCTTTTCCTTATCGGGATCGGGACTACCAAGAGTGGTTGGGACAACAAACATCCATCTCGTTCGTACTTTGGATACCCGTATAACCATCGAAGATCGTTGAAGTGACTAATTCCTGGAAATAGGGAGCGTTGAGGACAAAGAAATTGTTGGAGTTACTTTTTTTTCTATATAGCACTAACGCGCTTGGTGTTAAGAAAATACCTCTTGCAGGAGGGTTGGCTAGAGATTTATTGTAAAAACGCTAGCCCCTCTCAGTTTATAGTGAGAATATTGCATTTTGATTCCATGGATTTTTTTATTATCATTATGCACAGAAGGGAGGAGCCGTATGAGGTGAAAATCTCATGTACGGTTCTGGAACGGGGATTCTTTGAATAGAATGAACGACCGTAACGGATGTCTGCTCAATCCGAAGGAAATTATGCGGAAGCTTTACAAAATTATTATGAAGCTACGCGACTCGAAATTGATCCCTATGATCGAAGTTATATACTCTATAACATAGGCCTTATCCACACAAGCAACGGAGAACATACGAAAGCTTTGGAATATTATTTCCGGGCACTAGAACGAAACCCATTCTTACCACAAGCTTTTAATAATATGGCCGTGATCTGTCATTACGTGCGACTATCTTCACTATAGAAAGAGGAAAAGGGGAGCAAATCGGATAGTAAAATACTATAAAAAAGGGGGGCTTTCTACATATATATCGTACAAAACAACGATTTTTATCAGCTGTAGCAAAGAAGGAGACTTCATATAAGCCGAAATTATGAAGAAATAGATATGCCCATAATAGAATTCTATGGATAAAGGATCTAATTGTTAGAGGAAGCACCGTAAAGATCAATTCGCGAGGTTTTGGGCCGATACAATAAGAACTGCTTACTTATGTCATGATATGAGATAAAAATTAGGAATCAACTTAT